TCAACTTGCTATCGGATACTTATTTTTGATTCAGTATTAAAATAAAAAATAAATTCGACATATTATTATTATGATTTACGATTATGAGAAGCAATACCACGACTTCTGATCCTGCGGTTTCCACACTTGAAGAACAAAACCTAGGGCGTATCGCTCAAATTATTGGCCCAGTACTGGATGTCATTTTTCCACCGGGCAAGATGCCTAATATTTATAATGCTTTGGTAATTAAGGCTCGAGATATGGCTGGTCAGCAAATTAATGTAACTTGTGAGGTACAACAATTATTAGGAAATAATCGAGTAAGAGCTGTAGCTATGAGCGCTACAGATGGTCTGATGAGAGGAATGAAGGTGATTAACACGGGAGCTCCTCTAAGTGTTCCAGTCGGCGGAGCTACTCTCGGACGAATTTTCAACGTTCTTGGGGAACCTGTTGATAATTTCGGTCCTGTTGATACTCGCACAACATCTCCTATTCATAGATCTGCACCCGCCTTCATACAGTTAGATACGAAATTATCAATCTTTGAAACAGGGATTAAAGTGGTGGATCTTTTAGCCCCCTATCGTCGTGGAGGAAAAATCGGACTATTTGGGGGAGCTGGGGTGGGTAAAACAGTACTCATCATGGAATTGATCAACAACATTGCCAAAGCTCATGGAGGCGTATCCGTATTTGGCGGAGTAGGGGAGCGTACTCGTGAAGGAAATGATCTCTACATGGAAATGAAAGAATCCGGGGTGATTAATGAAAAAAATCTTGGAAAATCCAAAGTAGCTCTAGTCTATGGTCAAATGAATGAACCGCCAGGAGCTCGTATGAGAGTTGGCTTGACTGCCCTAACCATGGCGGAATATTTCCGGGATGTTAATGAGCAAGACGTACTTCTATTCATCGATAATATCTTTCGTTTCGTTCAAGCAGGGTCCGAAGTATCTGCCTTATTAGGTAGAATGCCTTCCGCAGTGGGTTATCAACCTACCCTTAGTACGGAAATGGGTTCTTTGCAAGAAAGAATTACTTCTACCAAAGAAGGATCTATAACATCGATCCAAGCAGTTTATGTACCTGCGGATGATTTGACCGACCCTGCTCCTGCCACGACATTTGCACATTTAGATGCTACTACCGTATTATCAAGAGGATTAGCTGCCAAAGGTATTTATCCAGCAGTAGATCCCTTAGATTCAACGTCAACCATGTTACAACCTCGGATCGTTGGCGAGGAACATTATGAAACTGCTCAAAGAGTTAAGCAAACTTCACAACGTTACAAGGAACTTCAGGACATTATAGCTATCCTTGGGTTGGACGAATTATCCGAAGAAGATCGTTTAACTGTAGCAAGAGCACGAAAGATTGAGCGTTTCTTATCACAACCCTTCTTTGTGGCAGAAGTCTTTACTGGTTCTCCGGGGAAATATGTTGGTCTCGCAGAAACAATTCGGGGATTTCAACTCATCCTTTCCGGAAAATTAGATGGTCTTCCCGAACAGGCCTTTTATTTGGTGGGTAACATCGATGAAGCTACCACGAAAGCTATTAACTTAGAAAACTTAGAAGAGGAGAGCAAATTGAAGAAATGACCTTAAATCTTTGTGTACTGACTCCTAATCGAATTATTTGGGATTCCGAAGTGAAAGAAATTATTTTATCTACGAATAGTGGACAAATTGGAGTATTACCAAACCATGCCCCCATTGCCACGGCTGTAGATATAGGTCTTTTGAGAATACGGCTAAACGACCAATGGTTAACAGTGGCTCTTATGGGTGGTTTCGCTAGAATAAGTAATAATGAGATAACTATTTTAGGAAATGATGCAGAATTTAGTACTGACATTGATGCACAAGAAGCTCAACAAACTCTTGAAATAGCTGAAGATAACTTGAGTAGAGCTGAGGGTAAGAGACAAGCAATTGAGTCAAATCTAGCTCTCAGACGAGCTAGGACACGAGTAGAGGCTGTCAATGTGATTTCCCAGTAGTAGTCAATGCATTCAATAAAAATAAAAAGAATCAAAAAAATAATTAAAATTAAAGGAGTTTCTTATTATACACTACATTTTCATTCCAAAAATTGAACCAAATTGAACACAATGAAGTCTAATCTGATTAATCTTATGATAGAACGAAAAAAAGAGGATGGGTAGAAAAACTTATTAGATACCTGATTCCATGGTATCTAATAAGTTCTACCTACTATTGGATTTGAACCAATGACTCCCGCCGTATGAAAGCAATACTCTAACCACTGGGTTAAGTAGGTTATTTATCACCACAAAAAGGTCTTCATCACTTCGATGGATTCTAGTTAAAATATGCTTTCTAAGCAATATCAATCTTTTACCAGTAAATGGATCGGAGAGTTATTATATGCATATGGGATACCCTTCTTGACAAGAAATTGCCTCTATGTTAAAATAGTTATGATTTATGATAAGGGTTATAGCTCAGTTAGGTAGAGCACCTCGTTTACACGTGCGCCAATGCTTTTCAAGGAAGCCCATTATGCAATGACCATAATTGATCTTTTTGAGAAGTCGATGTCTTATTCCGTAGGTTCGAGAGAACAAGAGAAAAATAGCCTGACAAATATTTGGTTTGATCCGATTCAGGTGCGAATTCCACTGCCAAATCAATCAAATAGAACATGCCATTGTAAGGTAAATGTCCAGTCCATTCAATGCCAGGCATAATGAGTATAAGGGTCTCAAAAGAACCTCTTGTCGTCCTATGAGCTTTGAGGTGTATGAAGTCTCATATTTTACTCTTGCAGTGGAGCGATAGAGGCTCCATTTCACTTAGGTTGATCTAGGCCGAAGGCAGACCTAAATCAAGGTCATTTTTCTTTGAAACACTTTGGTATTGCTCCTAGATCAGGATACAAATAATGAATCAGAGCACATGGAACCATCTCATTATCTTTTTATCTTCCTGTAAAGAAAAAAATGGTGGACTAACTGATCTTTACATCAGTTGATGAAAGAGCCCAATGCAACAAAATGCATGTTGGGTCTTTGAAACAGTTCGAATCATTTCGATAATAATCAGTTTTCTCTGTTTTACCGAGAAGGTCTACGGTTCGAGTCCGTATAGCCCTAATACATTATACATTCCATTTTTGTTTTGTATAGAGATTTTAGTAGTTTTATTTTATATTTTAATAGTAGGAACAATAAAATAAACACAATAATTCATTTCAACAGACCCAATTGGTATTTGTCAAATCTCGGATCAAATAACCATATTTCTTTATCCATTTTCATGAATGAATTACTTTTTCCTCTTTTATTGCCCATGATCAAAGAGTTATTTATACACTTTTTTGGGGTTTGGTATACCCAAACCCAGTCAATTTATGAAATTAAAATCATGAAAGAATACTGTCTAAAGACTTCAACCTGACCCAAGCAAATCCAATCCTAAGTCGCATGGATCTAGGACCTATTCTTTTCTTGATCTTGAGTATTTGTGGATAATCAGTTTTTGGCTGAACAACAAACCTAATAGATTCTTAGATTCTTTCAATTTTTAATTTGTTTCAAAGATAATAAGGAATTGGGGTTGATTTGTACTGTGTCTGAAAAACATCCTTTATATTCTTATCCTTTCAATCTGAATCTTTTTATCTAATTTTTTTATGAAATTTGAGATATATACGAAAATTTAGACTATTAGGAGAAGATTATTAGAGGGATCCTATATTATGCCGAACGTTCATGATTCCATAAAATTAAAAATTAAATATAACTATACTATTATAGTTATACTGCTAAAACTATTACAGGAGGGATGTTCAGTACTGATTCTTATAGTACTGTTCGCGGAGTCGATAAACTAATTCCTGTGGATGTCTATTTGCCAGGCTGTCCGCCTAAGCCAGAGGCAATTATAGATGCTATAACGAAACTTYGTAAGAACAAAAAATCTTTGAAGATAGAACTGTGTATCAATATCAACAGGAGAATCGATGTTTTACTACTAATCACAAGTTTGNCTTCGACGCAGTACTCATACTGGAAATTATGATCAAGGATTACTCTATCAATCACCATCTACTTCAGAGATTTGAATTTGAAAAAGATTKAAAATCCAAAGGCTTCCTACGAATTAGTTAATCAGGCAGGGTTCCTTTGTGCAGAATAAGAAAGAGCGGGTCAGTCTTTAAYAATTTCATTRTCAATGTGAAGTATTGATACAAAGAAAAATGTGGTAGAGATGAAGAAGATGCAAGTTCRTTTATCTGATTGGCTAGTCAAGCATGAGCTAGTTCATAGATCTTTAGGCTTTGATTGCCGAGGAATAGAGACTTTACAAATAAAAACYGAAGATTGGGACTCAATTGCTGCCATTTTATATGTATATGGTTACAATTATTTACGCTCCCAGTGTGCCTATGATGTAGCACCAGGCRGATTTTTAGCTAGTGTGTATCACCTTACGAAAATACGGTATGGTATAGATAAACCAGAGGAGGTATGCATAAAAGTATTTGCCCCCAGGAGTAATCCTCGAACCNNNTTTTYTGGATTTGGAGAAGTACRGATTTTYAGGAAYGGGAATCTTATGATATGTTGGGAATTTCTTATGAGAATCATCCTCGCCTTAAACGTATCTTGATGCCTGAAAGTTGGATAGGCTGGCCCTTACGTAAAGACTATATTACTCCACTCCCAATTTCTATGAAATACAAGATGCTCTTTGAATGATAAGAAACTCCTTTTTACTTATTTATTTTTYATTYYRMTSAAAGAACATTTTTACATTCCCTTCTAGATGAAACASAATTTTTAATTTGTTTCAAAGATAATAAGGAATTGGGGTTGATTTGTACTGTGTCTGAAAAACATCCTTTATATTCTTATCCTTTCAATCTGAATCTTTTTATCTAATTTTTTTATGAAATTTGAGATATATACGAAAATTTAACATCCTATTTAAAATTTCAATAAGATCAAAGTATGAACAGAGAGGAAAAAAATAAAAATGAAAAGGAAAGTAAAGAATATGTATCCCGATCCGTATCAATGAATTTCATTTGTATGAGGTATTAATATTTATCCGATACATTATTCACGTGTCAGGAACCAGATTTGAACTGGTGACACGAGGATTTTCAGTCCTCTGCTCTACCAACTGAGCTATCCCGACCATTTCCTGTGCATCATCCTAGCGGAGTACTTGATATCTATGTCAATGAAAAGAACTAAAAAAGTCTTAATAAATTGTACCTAGCTCCTCAATTTCTTAGATCTTCAAAACAAAAAGAAGACTTTCTTTGTATTGTAAATGTAAGGATAATGATATGGACTGTGAATGACTCAATAACGGGGATTCCTTGAATCTATACAAATGAAATTGGATTGGAAGAAGAAACGAGGATTTCTATTCGGATCCGTTTGTGAAAGAACAGAGTGAATGAAATGAGAAAGATATTGAATTTTGGTTGAACTGAACCATTGATGAAAAAAAAAAAGAAGATAAAGAAATAAGAGGAGGTAAAATGGGCTTTTCTTGGGGATAGAGGGACTTGAACCCTCACGATTTTTAAAGTCGACGGATTTTCCTCTTACTATAAATTTCATTGTTGTCGGTATTGACATGTAAAATGGGACTCTCTCTTTATTCTCGTCCGATTAATTTTCAAAAGATCTATGAAACTCTGGAATTAATCATTTGATCAATGAATATTCGAATTCTATTTCAATTTAAACTTCAAAATGGGAATGGATTCAGAATAACTCTTCCTTTTTTCATAGATTTTTTGATCTTTAGAATGATTATTTGATCTCTATCATTCTAATTAATATAGAATGAATCTAAATATCGAAATAGAGGGTTGTGATTAATCTTTCCTATGTCAGTATGTATTAGGTATATAAGCTTATCCTTTACTGTCATTTCTATCATTTGATAGAAGGATTTTTGCTACTAACGTAACGTAGTCAATTTCATTCGTTAGAACAGCTTCCATTGAGTCTCTGCACCTATCCCTTTTTATTCAAATTTTACATTTTTTATAAAGATTTGGCTCAGGATTGCCCATTTTTAGTTCCAGGGTTTCTCTGAATTTGGAAGTTACCACTTAGCAAGGTTTCCATACCAAGGCTCAATCCAATCAAGTCCGTAGCGTCTACCAATTTCGCCATATCCCCCTTTGCTTTGATATTTGATATGATACAAGGATCTAATTGTAATTCCATACACCTCTTTCATTGATCTTGGAACTGTTGAATTCATTAGGTAAGGATTCTTGTATCGAAAAAGTGTATGCTGCTATTTTATTTTTTTGGCCGTCTTCCATTCTATCATTTCATCTCTATTGGATGAACCCTATTTGTTTCAATCCGAAATTATTCTATCATTGATGTATCCGCAATTCAATATAGATAAATATATCCCACATATATCTATGCCTTTCTATGCCTTGACTCCCCCTTCTTTTTTATAGCGGAATTAAAAATAGTAGAACGCTCGATATTTATTTATTTTTTTTTTTTAACAATTCGTCCTCTTGTGTATAATGATAGAATACAAGTTTCTATCAGTTTTAGTCATGGATTTACATTATTCGAATAGAAATCAATAGAATATGATTCTATTTAGTTTTTCACTATTTATCTATTAGGATATAGATAGTTTCTTTATGTGAAATTTAGATTTAGATTTATAGTATAGTTTTTTAGTTACACCATTAGAATGAGAATAAATGAATTATTTATAATATGATTTTAATTATCATAAAATAATCATATTAATATTATTGAAGTGAAGATTTAATTTAAGATTGTATTTATTATTTATTGTATTGATTTCATATCCATCTTTATTTCATATTCATCTTCATATTAATCATATCATATTCAAAATAGTAAGAATTTCATTCGAAATTCGATTTTTTTAGATTTTCTATTATTTAATATTTAGAATTATTTTATTTTAAAAATTTTTAATTAGAAATTCTAATATGATAATTTGATTAATAGGATAATATGAATATGGAATTGAATTTCTATTTATATATCTAGATATAATATCTAGATATAAAGAATCTAAAGATTTTTATTTTATATTTTAGAATATAGAATCTAAAATCTATAACTAATAACTATAAATAGAATAAATAAGAATAGAAATAGAGAATAAATTTAAATAATCAATAAATGAAAAAAAAAAAGAAGAATCACCAGGTAATAGCTAAGATCCGAGAGTTTCCTATACACTATTGATCTTATATCCGCCCGCTTAGCTCAGAGGTTAGAGCATCGCATTTGTAATGCGATGGTCATCGGTTCGATTCCGATAGCCGGCTCTTTTTCTTTGCATGATTGAAAATATCTACTCTCGCTTTCTCTAAATGTCGAGTTATTATGTCATGGTAACTTGCAGCTATAGCTATGAATAAAAAAAGTTAACTATATCTTTACAGAAGAAATTTGAAAAGGTAGCCTTCGCTTGAACTTCACTATATTATATATACAAAAAATAAAAATATTGATAAAATTTATTTCATTCTGCTTTGTAATACTTCAGTAGATTGTGTTTTGCTTTGCTGATCCTTTAGTTCAGTCTGAATTTATTTTATATATTTTATAATATTTTTTTATATTTTAATTTTAGATTTATATATTTATATAATATTATAATTATTAATATTCTAATTATAATTTTTTTTTTTTCAAATGAAAGTGAATCAAAAAGGGAGCCTTTATTTATATGTCTCGTTACCGAGGACCTCGTTTCAAAAAAATACGCCGTCTGGGGTCTTTACCGGGACTAACTAGTAAAAGCCCCAGATCCGGAAGTTATCTTCAAACCCAATTGCGCTCGGGAAAAAGATCACAATATCGTATTCGTTTAGAAGAGAAACAGAAATTGCGTTTTCATTATGGTCTGGCAGAGCGACAATTACTTAAATATGTGCATATTGCTGGAAAAGCCAAAGGGTCAACAGGTCAGGTTTTACTACAACTACTCGAGATGCGTTTGGATAACATCCTTTTTCGATTAGGTATGGCTTCGACCATTCCTGGAGCCAGACAATTAGTTAACCATAGACATATTTTAGTTAATGGTCGTATAGTAGATATACCAAGTTATCGTTGCAAACCCCGAGATATTATTACTACGAAGGATAAAGAAAGATCGAAAGCTCTGATTCAAAATTATCTTGTTTCATCCCCCCGCGGGGAATTGCCAAACCATTTGACTATTGATTCCTTACAATATAAAGGATTTGTAAATCAAATCATAGATAATAAATCGATCGGTTTGAAAATAAATGAGTTGTTGGTCGTAGAATATTATTCCCGTCAAACTTGATTCTAACGAAAATAAAAAAAGCAAGGTTCATACAATTTTTACCCCCTTCTCTGAAGTAAATAGAGTACCTTGTCTCATTCACATATCAAAAATGGATCGACAAATGGATCGACAATAAATAGGATTCTTTTTCTTCTTTTCAATATCAATACAATATCTCTATTTGTATTTTACGTATCACAGGCTCTAATTAGGGATAGAGAATCTCTATCAAATAAGGACTGTTAGAATAATGATATCAATTATTATTTGATTTGATACGTAACGTTGATAAATGAAAAGAAAAGGAGAGAGAGGGATTCGAACCCTCGGTAAACAAAAGTTCACATAGCAGTTCCAATGCTACGCCTTGAACCACTCAGCCATCCCTCCTACGGAATCTTATTCTTGACCAAAAACCGAATTAAGTAGCGAGCCATTCATCTTAATTGTAGTACAGGTATGACCGCCTGGTGGTTCCATAGGAAGAAAAGTTTTTTTTAATTTCATATTTATCAACAGCAACTTCTTTCATTAGCTACCCCATGATCTATTCAAAATTCATAAATTGTCCGATTCATTTTTTGATTTCAACTGTATGGCGTGGCACATATACGTTATGCAAACAAAATAAAATTAAAATAATTAAAATAAAGGATGGTTACCTTATTTTTTTATCATGGAATGATTATTCAATTCTTTTTATAACCAAATAAAAACTTATCGAGTTATCAAAATCAATACATAGGAAACTTGGTTATTAAACTTAGATGAAATAGTAATAGTATACTACTAAATTGGAATGAAATATAATCTGATTCAACTATTTCATTTCATCTTTGTCAAAAGGGAGGACAATTTGTGCTCTACGTTTTTCCAATTAGTCTGTTTTTATGTTATTTTGTACTGTACAATTCCTTTTTTTGTGGGATCGTTTTCCCCGAAGGGGAATGAAAATAATTATAGAATGAATTGATAATTATGCCTAGATCTCGAATAAATGGAAATTTTATTGATAAGACCTCCTCAATTGTAGCCAATACCTTATTACGAATAATTCCGACAACTTCAGGAGAAAAAAAGGCATTTACCTATTACGGAGATGGTGCGATTTGATTCTTTTCTTGTTTTTTTACCCCTCAGTTTTACGAGAAAAAGAACGTAGTTAGGAATATAAAAAAACAAATTAGTGAAAGAAACCTACGCTTGGTGAAGGTGAAGTTTAGAGATAGAGCAATTCCTTCTGTCGTGTATCCTCGATTGATGCAGCCTTAGATGCTTCAATTATCGATTTTAGTATTGAGCGAAAGGTTACATCTATAGGTTCTTTATTGGAGGTCAATCCTACTTAATTAGTATCCATAGGTGGCATTGTGGAAAAAGCACTACACCTAGGAATCAACAACACGAAAACTTTGTTATAAATAACCCTTTTCCTTATCGGTATCGGGACTAACAAGAATGGTTGGGAAAACTAAGATCCATCTCATTCGTGCTTTGGGTACCCGTATAACCATCAAAGACCGTTGAAGTGACTAATTCCTGGAAATCGTAAGCGTTGAGTACAAAGAAATTGTTGGAGTTACCATTTCTATCTATCACTAATACGATTGGTGGTAAGAAAAAACCTCTTGTGGGAAGGCTGGTTAGAAATTTCTTGTAAAAATACCAGCTCCTGTCAGTTCATAATGAGA